AAAGATATATCTATTTATGTGGTTCCCCACCCCCTTTTTTCTGATATTTTGAAACGGTTCAATCAATGAATTGGAATGAATTAACTGAATGGTTAATGGATACCTTTAGATCATGATTCTATTTAGACTATCATTCTATTTCCAGATTCCATAAAAATGGAATTCGAAAATTATTTTCCAGTTTTAAATCTCTCAACCCCCTACCCTGGAGATTGATTAAAAATTCATAAACCATCCCATGGATTTTCATATTCATATTTGGTTGTATAGTGTATACCTGGTGTGCACACAACACAAAATAGGCGGTTATTCTATTTTCATGATCGAAAGATTATTCGATTCTTTTTCCTTGTTTGATCATAATTCAATCAAAAATTATCGAATTATCCTTAATCTCTAGGAAAAATTCTTTGATTCTTCAATTTCGATGGAATCGGAAAAGTTCCCTTCATTCTTATACTACTACATTTGTATGAAATCTAATAGAATTCAAATATTTCTTATTATTCATTCCTGGCAAAAAGAAAGAGTTTGAGTAAAAGATCATATCTTTTTTTAATGAGTTTTTATAATGAGTCTGTTTTTATGTTATTTCGTACTGTGCAATTCCTTTGTTTGTGGGATGATTTTCTCACGAGAGGTAATGAAAAGAATTATAGAATGGATTGCTATCTATGCCTAGATCGAGGATAAATGGAAATTTTATTGATAAGACCTTTTCAATTGTAGCCAATATCTTATTACAAATAATTCCGACAACTTCAGGGGAAAAAGAGGCATTTACCTATTACAGAGATGGTGCGATTTGATTATTATTTTTTTATTATTTTCCTTATTTCATCCTTAGAAGAAAGACGCATGATTCGGGATAGAAAATAAAGAAAAAAGTTTTTGAAATAAATCTACGCTTTTTGAAGGTGAAGTTTGTAAAAAAAAACAACTCCTTCTGTCGTGTATCCTCGATTAATGCAGTCTCAGATGCTTCAATTGTCGATTCGAGTATTGAGCGAAAGGTTACACCTATGGGTTATGTATTGCAAGGTCAACCCTATTCCATTAGTACCTATAGGCGGCATAGAGGAAGAAGCACTACGCCTAGGAATCAACAACACGAAAACTTTGTTAGAAATGAAATTATGCCCTTTCCTTATCAAGATCGGAACTAAGAAAAATGGTTGGGCCAACAAACATCCATCTCGTTCGTATTTTGGATACACGTATAACCATCGAAGACTGTTGAAGTGACGAATTCCTGGAAATTAAGGGGCGTGAGGGACAAAGAAATTGTTGAAGTTACCATTTTTTTTATCTAGTATCAACACGTTTGATGTTAAGAAAAGATCTTTTGCAGGAAGGTTGGCTAGAGATTTCTTGTAAAAACACTAGCCCCGCTCAGTCAATAACGAGAATATTTCAATCTTTTTTGATTCCATGTATTATTCTCATTATGCACATAAGGGAGGAGCCGTATGAGGTGAAAATCTCATGTACGGTTCTGAAACGGAGATTCTTTGAATCGAACGACGACCGTAACGGATGTCGGCTCAATCCGAAGGCAATTATGCGGAAGCTTTACAGAATTATTATGAAGCTATGCGACTAGAAATTGATCCCTATGATCGAAGCTATATACTCTATAACATAGGCCTTATCCACACAAGTAATGGAGAACATACGAAAGCTTTGGAATATTATTTTCGGGCACTAGAACGAAACCCCTTCTTACCACAAGCTTTTAATAATATGGCTGTGATCTGTCATTACGTGCGACTATCTCCACTATAGAAAGAAAAAGGGAAAGAGAAAAGAGCGAATCCGCTAGTAAATACTAGAAAAAATTACTAGAAAAAAGGCTTTCTACATATGCATCGTCAAAAAAACGATTTTTATCAGCTGTAGCAAAGAAAAAAGGAACTTCATAGAAGTCGAAATATGAAGAAATAGATATGCCTAGATACTTTATTCTATGGATAAAGGATCTAATTGATAGAGAAAGCACCGTAAAGATCAATTAGTGAGGTTTTGGGCCGATACAATAAGAACTGCTTACTTACTTATGTCTTGATATAAGATAAAAGTTAGGAATCGACTTATGTAATAAAGGCGATCCCCTAAGGGATTGAGCAGCGGTGTAGCATCAGATCCCAAGGATAGTAAGACTTTTCTTGATTATGAAGAAAAGTCTTTTTCGAAAATTCTATATTAATTTCTCTATGAAACCGAGATAGTTAACTTTCAGAAAATTCGAGCGAGAGTGCAAATGCTTATGCTTTATTCTTCTGAAGGTGGGAGAAAAGATAAAACTAAAAAACGGATTATTAATCAATATTCAAGTTTGAAACTCATATAATTAACCTCTTTTGGTTAACCCAAGAAAAAATGGGATAGATCTATGAGAAATCTCATTCAATTAGATAGAGTAGATTCAAAAAATGGGACACCACAAGAATTGAATGCGGAGCCGTATGAGGTAGGAAACTCTCAAGTACGGTTCTAAGGG